AATCATTAGTAAAGCAGAAGTCAACGAGGGTACGACTGTGAAAAAATTAAAACCCCGAGCTCGAGGACGGAGTTATCCGATAAGAAGATCCACCTGTCATATAACTATTGTGTTAAAAGATATATCTGTAGATGAACAGATGAACAACTAGAATATAGATAAAAGGAAAAGATAAAAGGAAAAAGCAGCTGAGGAATATTTAAAGAAAGAATATTCCATATTAGAAAAACTACAAATACGCTATATTATGTTATGCTTAAAAAAATACGAACGAATAAAAAAAAAAAAAACACACCGATATGATGTTTCACGATATATATAGTAGTGGGGGACTATGGGACAAAAAATAAATCCACTTGGTTTCAGATTGGGCGCAACCCAAGGGCATCATTCTCTTTGGTTTGCACAACCCAAAAATTATTCCGAAGATCTACAAGAAGATCAAAAAATACGAGATTGTATCAAAAATTATGTACAAAAAAATCTGAAAATATCCTCTAATGTCGAGGGAATTGCACGTATAGAGATTCAAAAAAGAATCGATTTGATTCAAGTGATAATCTATATGGGATTCCCCAAGTTATTAATAGAAGAAAGGACTCGAAAAATCGAAGAATTACAATTCAATGTACAAAAAGAACTCAATTGTGTAAACCGAAAACTCAACATTGCTATTACAAGAATTGTAAACCCTTATGGGCACCCCAATATTCTTGCGGAATTTATAGCCGGGCAATTAAAAAATAGAGTTTCATTTCGCAAAGCAATGAAAAAAGCTATTGAATTAACTGAGCAAGCAGGTACAAAAGGAATTCAAGTACAAATTGCAGGTCGTATCGACGGAAAAGAAATTGCACGTGTCGAATGGATCAGAGAAGGTAGGGTTCCTCTACAAACCATTCGAGCCAAAATAGACTATTGCTCCTACGCAGTTCGAACTATCTATGGGGTATTAGGTATCAAAATTTGGATATTTGTAAACGAAGAATAATAAACATTTACTTAACTTGTATTTAGTTCTATTTCTATTTAATGATAAAAAAATGAACAATTCTATAAGGTTGAATAAAAATTCAATTAATCATTTGATATAATTGCTATGCTTAGTGTGTGACTCGTTGGTTTTTCTATTAGGATTAGGTTTCAAAAAAATGGAATAACTCGTAGTACGAACTAATAACTATAGAACTAATAACCAACTCATTGCTTCGCATTATCTGGATATAAAGAAAGAGCCAGTCAAAATATGATATAGATATATAGGATATATATATAAGTCATATCATTGTAGCAACTGAAATCTTTTTTGCAAAAAAAAATATAAACCAATCTGATTATTGGTTGTAAAGCAAGAAAAGGATACAGATAAATGGAAAGGTGAGAGAAAGATAGAAAAAGAATACCAACGATATACGATTCCAATATGTACGGTCTATGAGTCATCTCATAAAAAAGAATGTAATAAAGCATCAATACTGATTGATCCCTAATTAGACAAATACGTGGATAGAACCACAAATAAAGAGCCCCGAGCCAATAAAGACTGAGAAGGTTGACTCAAAAATTTCATTAGGAGCTCCGTTGTAGAATTCAGACCTAATCATTACTCAAGAGGTGGTGGGGACGATAGAACCTGTGAATGCATAAGATTCTATTGAAAAGGAATCCTAATGATTCAGTAGGTAGGATGGCGGAACGAACCAAATTTTTTTTTTTGAAAGATTGTGTTGTCATAGACTAATCTTACAACTGAATGTTGAAAGAGTAAATATTCGCCCGCGAATTTTTTTTTATGAAGGTTGAATAAATTCGATATGATAAGAAAAAGCAAAATCAAATAAAGATTCATTATAAGATTAAATAGAATACGTGGTTAATTATATATATATATAAAATCAAAAGAAAAAAAAATTATATTATTCTATTAAATAAATGGAATTTTAAAGAATACCCCGATTCAGTATATTATTCACCATGTATTTGATTTTTAATCGTTTAATTCGCGAGGAGCTGGATGAGAAGAAATTCTCATGTCCAGTTCTGTAATAGAGATGGATGGAATTGATAAACAACCATCAACTATAACCCCAAAAGAACCAGATTCCGTAAACAACATAGAGGAAGAATGAAAGGAATATCTTATCGAGGTAATCGTATTTGCTTTGGTAGATATGCTCTTCAAGCACTTGAACCCGCTTGGATCACGTCTAGACAAATAGAAGCGGGGCGTCGCGCAATGACACGAAACGCACGCCGCGGTGGAAAAATATGGGTACGTATATTTCCAGACAAACCAGTTACAGTAAGACCAACCGAAACGCGTATGGGTTCGGGGAAAGGATCTCCCGAATATTGGGTAGCTGTTGTTAAACCCGGCAGAATACTTTATGAAATGAGCGGAGTGGCAGAAAATATAGCCAGAAGGGCTATTTCAATAGCGGCATCAAAAATGCCTATACGAACTCAATTCATTCTTTCGGTATAGGATAGAAATGTAGAACAAAAGGAAATAATTTTTTTGATAAAAAAAAACAATTGTAGGTTTCTTGTTTTGAACAAACAATATTTCTTTTTTTTTCACCCTTTACATTGAAAAGACAAAATCAATAAAATCAATAAAAAAAGATATGATTCAACCTCAAACCTATTTGAATGTAGCCGATAACAGCGGGGCTCGAGAATTGATGTGTATTCGAATCATAGGAGCTAGTAATCGACGATATGCTCATATTGGTGACGTTATTGTTGCTGTAATCAAAGAAGCAGTGCCAAATACACCTCTAGAAAGATCAGAAGTGATCCGAGCTGTAATTGTACGTACTTGTAAAGAACTCAAACGCGACAACGGTATGATAATACGATATGATGACAACGCTGCAGTTGTTATTGATCAAGAAGGAAATCCAAAGGGAACCCGAATTTTTGGCGCGATCCCCCGAGAATTAAGACAGTTAAATTTTACTAAAATAGTTTCATTAGCACCCGAAGTATTATAAGGGAATACCATGATATAGTTTATAATATTTGAATGAAATGGATTACTTTAATTAGTAGATTGTTTGTATATCACGTATATACCTTTTAAAATTCATAAATATTTATGAATTTAGAAAAAAAAGAAATAGAGCATGTTGATTATATCAAAATTCGGGGGCAACAATAATCTTAGTTTATCATGAGTAAAGACACTATTGCTGACATAATAACCTCTATACGCAATGCTGACATGAATGAAAAAAGAACAGTTCGAATACCATCTACTAATATCACTGAAAATATTGTTAAAATCCTTTTACGAGAAGGTTTTATTGAAAACGTGAGAAAACATCAGGAAAGCAATAAATTTTTTTTGGTTTTAACCCTACGACATAGAAGAAATAGGAAAGGACCATATAGAACTGTTTTAAATTTAAAACGGATCAGTCGGCCCGGCCTACGAATCTATTCTAACTATCAACGAATTCCGAGAATTTTAGGCGGAATGGGGATTGTAATTCTTTCTACTTCTCGAGGGATAATGACAGACCGAGAGGCTCGAATAGAAGGAATCGGCGGGGAAATTTTGTGTTATATATGGTAATCTTTCTGATAGCCAAATCATATGCGAAATTTTCATATTTGTGAAAAAAAAGAGTAAAAGGTAGGTTTATAATATTATGCCTCTTTAATTAGTTGATGTTTCAAAGCCGTTTTACCTGGAATGCAAGAGAAAGAACAAAAACAGATTTGCGAAGGTTTAATTACTGAGCTACGTCCCAATGGTATGTATGTTTCGAGTTCGTTTAGATAACAAAAATCAATCCGATTCTAGGTTTTGCTTCGGGAAAGGTTCAACGTAATTTTATACATATACTCCCTATAAATTAACAAAATTATGTTAAGTTCTTATGATTCAACTAAAGGGAATATAATTTGAATATTATATTCAGTATATTCATATTATATTCAGTATATTCAAAAGTAAAGACTCAAATAATTGGGTGATTTTTTGATTTCAACATTCTTTCGTAGGGATACAATTCGAAGTTAAAAATTTTAAGAAATTTATTTTCTTCCAATTAAATTAAGTAGATTCAGAATTAAGAAAAGGAGTGACAAATATGAAAATAAGGGCCTCCGTTCGTAAAATTTGTGAAAAATGTCGATTGATCCGTAGGCGGGGACGAATTATAGTAATTTGTTCCAACCCGAGACATAAACAAAGACAAGGATAATTGTTTTAAATCAAAAAGGACTCCCGAAATCTAAAGGACCTGATATACAGATGTACAAAAAAATCAGTAAAAAAACCAGGATCCGTTTTGACATGAAATGGATATATCCATATATCTCTGACTTATATTTATGAGATGATAAAATATGGCAAAACCTATACCAAAAATTGGTTCACGTAGAAATAGACGTATTGGTTCACGTAAGAATGCGCGTAGAATCCCAAAGGGAGTTATTCATGTTCAAGCAAGTTTCAACAATACCATTGTGACTGTTACAGATGTACGAGGGCGAGTAATTTCTTGGTCCTCCGCCGGTAGTTGTGGATTCAAGGGTACAAGAAGAGGAACACCATTTGCCGCTCAAACCGCAGCGGGAAATGCTATTCGGACAGTGGTGGATCAAGGTATGCAACGAGCAGAAGTCATGATAAAGGGCCCCGGTCTCGGGAGAGATGCGGCATTAAGAGCTATTCGTAGAAGTGGTATACTATTAAGTTTCATACGGGATGTAACCCCTATGCCACATAATGGCTGTAGGCCCCCCAAAAAAAGACGTGTGTAACCATTGAAGAGATTTCAAGAGAAATAAATAATTCAATGATTTGATCAAATAATATTACTATGGTTCGAGAGAAAGTAACAGTATCTACTCGGACACTGCAGTGGAAGTGTGTTGAATCAAGAGCAGACAGTAAGCGTCTTTATTATGGACGCTTTATTCTGGCCCCACTTATGAAAGGCCAAGCCGATACAATAGGCATCGCGATGCGAAGAGCTTTACTAGGA